TTGACTAGACCTCGTACAATAACTGCACTCGGGTTATTCTATTTTTTTACCCTGATCTTCTGGAACAGTCAGGAAGACGTTTTTCCTAACCAAAATTCTAGGTTGAATCTCTGTTGGATATTTATACATTTTTTCATTTTACAACCGTTGCTTAACATTTGCCTTGTACCGGGTTCAGCCGCAACGARAGYATRCARCYTTTATAGGTTTCGATTCAACAACAAGATTTTATTTGTAACAAGTTCTTTTTTTGCCTGGTTGATTGGGCAAATTTTAGTATTCGAATTATTTGAATTGGCAGGAAAACACATACGTCTTCAAATGGCAGGAAAAAAAATACGTCTTCAATTGGTAGGAAAAAAAATACGTCTTCAATTGGCCGGAAAAAACATAGGTAACAATCGTTCTATTAGATCAATCATTCAATCTGACTATTTTCATTTTTTCTTTGTGATTCTATTTTTTATGCTAAGTCTCCAATCTTTTGGCAGAATACCCTCACCTATTCTTCTTCCTAAAATGAGCGACCGTTCACAAATAGAAAAGCGCGCCTTAAGGTTGCAAGGTACAGATGAAGAAGAGGAAGAGGACAAAATAGATGAAGAAATAAAACAAGAAATGGAAGAAATAGAACAAGAAATAGAAGAAATAGAACAGCAACGAAAACTTGCGAATCGTCCGAAAAAAAAAATAGATAGAGAAAAAAAACAGGGAACAGGGGGGGATTCGGGCAAAGAATTCGACTCGAATTCGACTAACTGGTATTATACAAGACAAATCCAAGAATTCAAAGATGAAATATATGAAATAAAAGAAAAAGAAAAAAAAAACCTCGTTAGCCCATTGCTTTTTGATTATCGACGATGGCATCGTCCATTTCGCTACATAAAAAATAGTAGACTTGAACAAGCTGTAAGAAATGAAATGTCACAATATTTTTTTGATACACAACAAAGTGATGGAAAAGAAAGAATCTCTTTTACCTATCCAAGAAGTTTATCAACTTTTTTGAAAATGATCAAAATAAAAATAAATATCCTACTAGAAAAAACTATTTCTAATCAATTGGACAATGCTTGGGTTTCTAGAAACAAAAAAAAATTGAATAATCTGAAAAATGATTTTTTCAACAGAATTAACTATCTCGACAAAGAAAAAATAGATGGAGAAATAGAACAGGAAAAAGAACGGGAACAAAAAGCAGTAGAGATACTTGAAACAAAAACTCGATTATGTATACAAGATGATAAGACTAACGAAGAATACTACTTACCCCAAATATATGATCCTTTCTTAAACGGGCCATACCGTGGAAAAATCAAAAAAGAGCTTCTGCCTTCCATTAATGAGAAAGGAGAGAATAAAACCAACAAAAAAAAGACTTTGATCAAAAATTCGAAAGAGACAATTGAGCGAAATCGGTTACATGATCTTCTTATCCCGAATTCCAATAAGAAAGTCCTTAATCGCAATTACGCAAATTTTGAGCAAAATACGAATGCTTTAGAAATTGGTGATATTTTAGAAATTGATGCGGTTTCTGATATTCTAATAGACAAAATAAGTAAAAAAGTCCCTCGATGGTCATACAGATTAATCAGTGAATTGCAAGAACTATCATATCACTACAGTCCACCAGAAGAGCATGAAATTCGTTCAAGAAAGGCGGTAGGTGAATATCTTCTTTTTGATACTGAAGAGATTCATACTACTACTAAAGCTACAGATAAAGAAACGAAGCCTAATGCTAGCAAAGAGACTGATACTGTTGAGAAAGAAACCAAGGCTAATGCTAGCAAAGAGACTGATACTCTTGAGAAAGAAACGAAGCCTAATGTTAACAAAGAGACTGATACTATTGAGAAAGAAACGAAGCCTAATGTTAGCAAAGAGACTGATACTGTTGAGAAAGAAACCAAGGCTAATGCTAGCAAAGAGACTAATACTATTGAGAAAGAAACCAAGACTAATGCTAGCAAAGGGACTGATACTCTTGAGAAAGAAACGAAGCCTAATGCTAGCAAAGAGACTAATACTGTTGAGAAAGAAACCAAGACTAAAACCCCAGAAGAAGAAGCTAAAGAAGATGAAGAGAGGGGGCTTGTTTTGATGCGTTATGCACACCAACCCGATTTTAAGCACGGCTTAATTAAAGGCTCTATGCGAACTCAAAGGCGTAAAATAGTTATTGAGAAACTGTTTCAAGCAAATGCACATTCCCCCCTTTTTTTTGACAGGATTCAAAAAATAAACCTTTTTTCTTTTGCTATCCCCCGCCTGGTTCAACTGAACCGAATTTTGAGAAATTGGTCGGCGACAAAAGGGTTGAAGATTTTAGAGTCTACAGACGAACAAACAAAAAGAGAAGAAAAACCCAAAAGAGAGTCTAAAAAGAAAAACGAACGAGTAAAGGAAAAAAAGCGATTAGAGATAGGAGAAGCCTGGGATACTTTTGAAGTTGGCCAAATTGCAAGGGGTTGCATTTTAATAGTCCAATCAAGTCTTAGAAAAAATCTTATATTACCTTCATTGATAATCGGTAAAAATATTGGACGTATGCTATTATTGCAAATTCCTGAATGGTCTGAAGATTTCGAGGAATGGAATAGAGAAAAGCATATTAAGTGCACTTATACTGGTAGTCCGTTATCCGAAACAGAATTTCCGGAAAATTGGTTGACACAAGGTATTCAAATCAAGATTGTCAATCCTTTGCATCTGAAACCTTGGCACACATCTAAAGCACTAACTTCTCAAGATGACGTTTGTTTTTTAACAGTTTTTGGAAGGGAAACAGAACTGCCTTTTGGCTCTCCCCGAAAAATACCTTCCTTTTTTGAGCCCATTTTAAAGGAACTCGAAAAAACAATTGGAAAATATGAAAAGGTTACGGCTGAAAGCGTTTTCAAAATAATAAAAAAAAAATTATTTAAAAAAGTTTCAAAAGAAACAAGAACAACAAACCAAAATATTCCGTTTCTAAAAAAAATAGAAAAAGAACTCTCCAAGGGTAAACAAATTTTATTATTTAGATCGAAAGAAATAGGTGGAATGGAAAAAGAAAAAGATTCTAGAATAAGCAACCAGATAATTAATGAATCTTTTAGTCAAATTGAAAATCCAGATTGGACAAATTCTTCACTGATAGAAACTAAAATGCAAGATATGACTGATAGAACAAGTACAATCCAAAATCAAATAGAAAGAATTACCGAAAAGAAAAAAAAAGTAACTCTAGAACTAGATATTAGTACTTACAAAAAAAGTTATAGATTAGAGTTGTCAAAAAATATTTTTCAAATAGTCAAAATAAAAAACATAATATGTAAATTTCATTATTTTAGAAAATTTTTAATTCAAAGAATATATAATGATATTTGTTTATCTACTATTCATATTTGCCAAATGAATACACAACTATTTTTTGAATCTACAAAAAATTTGATTGATAAATATATTTCCAAGAATGAAATAAATAAAAAAATAATGAATAAAAAAACTAAAAATACAATTCACTTTATTTCAAATATAAAAACTTATCATAGTTATAAGAAAAATTCAGAAATTTTTTGTGATTTATCCAACTTGTCACAAGCATATGTATTTTACAAAATATCGCAAACCGGGGTTGTTAACTTGTCTAAATTAAGATCCGTTCTTCAACATCATGGAACATCTTTCTTCCTTAAAACTCAAATGAAGGACTCCTTTCGAACACAAGGAATATTTCAGTCTGAAGTAATACATAAGAATTTTAAGCGGTCTATAACGAGTCAATGGAAAAATTGGTTAAGAGGGAATTCTCAATACGATTTATCTCAGATTATCTGGTCTAGCTTAATGTCACAAAAACAAAAATGGAGAAATAGGGTTAATCGATATCGTAGGTCTCAAAAACAAGATTTCAAAAAAAGGAATTCCTGTGGAAAATACCAATTAAGTCATTACAAGAAAAAAAAGGGTCCTAACTTATTATCAAATAAAAAAGATCATTTTCAAAAATGCTATAGATATGATCTTTTATCATATAAATCCATGAATTCTGAAAATAAAGGTGACTCGGTTTTTTTTAGATCAATCCCTGAAGTAACTAAAAGGCAAGCGGTTTCTGATAATTACAACATGTCGCAAAACTCCTTGTTTGCGATAACAGGAAATATCCCTATCAATATTTTTATAGGAAGAATAGAAAGGCTATATATTCCATATATAGAAAAAAATATTAATAGAAAATATTTTAATTGGGAAAATATCTCTTTTGATCTTAGAAAAAAAGTGGCTATTGAATCCTGGGTTGCGGTCAATCGCAGCAGTAATCAAAAGACTCGAATTGGGACTAATAATTTTCAATTAATTGATCCAATTGATAAAGAAGAAGAAGAGATCTATCCGAGCAGTAATCAAAAGACTCCAATTGAGACTAATAACGATCAATTAATTGATCCAATTGATAAACAAGAAAAATACCCTTTTTATATTCCGATTCATCAAAATCCAGAAATCAATCGACCTAATTCTCCAAATTCTTTTTTTGATTGGATGGGAATGAATGAACAAATACTAAATCGTCCCATCTCGAATCTGGAGCTTTGGTTCTTCCCAGAATTTGTGCGGCTTTTTAATGTATATAAAATGAAACCGTGGATTATACCAAGCAAATTACTTGTTTTAAATTCGAATCTAAGTGAAACCGATAATAAAAAGAAAAACATCGCTGAAACCAAAAATATTGAAGAAAAAGATTCCACGAAATCAGACATGAAAAAGGGTACAAAGAAAGGTAAAACCGATAGTGAAAAGAAAAGTAAAACCGATAGTGAAAAGAAAAGTGAAACCGATAGTGAAAAGAAAAGTAAAACCAATAGTGAAAAGAAAAGTGAAACCGATAGTGAAAAGAAAAGTGAAACCGATAGTGAAAAGAAAAGTGAAACCGATAGTGAAAAGAAAAGTAAAACCGATAAGGAAAGTCTAAGTAGCAGAGAAGTAGAAGAGTTATTCATGAAAGAGTATTTCCCTTGTCAATTTAGATGGGAGAAAAGGAATATCGGTCAAAGCATTCGCAAAAAGGCCCGGATATTAGCTCTCCCGAAGAGCTCGATAAATCTAGAAACCATGACTATCTCATGCATCGAAAGGAGAAAATTGAAATTGAATGTAATGTGGAATCCGAAGGAGGATTCGAGTATTCTAGAAATGTCAAAAAACATGAGAATGGTTATGGACCGCATTGGACTGTCTGTAAAAAACAATGGGCAATTTCTTATGTATCAAACCATAGGTATTTCGTTGGTTCATAAGAGTAAAAACAAAACTAATCAACAATACCAAAAACAAAGAATAATTCGAGCTAGAGAGAACAATAAATTTGATGCGCTTGTTCTTGAAAATATTTTATCGTCTAGACGTCGTAGAGAATTGAGAATTCTAATTTGTTTCAATTCAAACAATTGTAATGGTGTGGATACCAATTCTGTCTTTTTCAACCAAAATGGGGTAAAAAACTGTAGTCACTTTTGGGAAGAAGGGAACCCTCATGATAAGGAGAAAAATGAATTAATTCAATTAAAGTTTTTTCTTTGGCCCAATTATCGATTGGAAGATTTAGCTTGTATGAATCGTTATTGGTTTGATACTAATAACGGCAGTCGTTTCAGTATCTTAAGGATCCATATGTATCTACCATTGAAAATTCGTTGATAGTACTACTTACTATATACCCTGTAGCAGGGTATATAACAGAAAACAAATGCACACATGCCTTATCTTATACCTCATTCGAATCTCACTGAATAGAGGATACAGCGTATCCATTAGACCTATCCATTAGACCTATAAATGATCAATGAATCCAAAGATATTCATTTCATTTTAGGTCTAATTTGAATTGATTCACTTTTGTGAATACAAAAATGTACAAGATTCTTATCTGAATTCAAAATAGGATTTTGAATTTATTGGAATGGATAAACTGAGGAGTTCATAAAGTAATTTCTTCTATATAAATCATTCAAACTATTGGCATTCTTTTTATTGATCAATAAAATTCGTTAAAATTAAAATATATATCAGGGAGGGGGATCGATTCTTTTTTTATGGTAAAAAACTTATCCATTTCGGTTATTTCTCAAGACGAAACCAAAGAAAACAGAGGGTCCGTTGAATTTCAAATATTCAATTTCACCAATAAGATACAGAGACTTACTTCCCATTTAAAATTGCACAAAAAAGACTATTTATCTCAGAAAGGTTTGCGTAAAATTTTGGGAAAACGGCAACGGCTGCTAGCTTATTTGTCAAATAAAAATCAAGTACGTTATAAAAAATTAATTGAGAAATTGGATATTCGAGAGACAAAAACTCATTAATTTTGAATTTGAGGAGTCATTTGTTTTTAACTTATTTGTTTTGTTTCAATTTTGATGAACCTCTTTTCACATTCAGCAATTCATGGAAAAATTACATGGAAGAATGAATCGGTAAAAAATTTATGACTACACCAGCTACAAGAAAAGACCTCATGATAGTCAATATGGGTCCTCACCACCCATCAATGCATGGTGTTCTTCGACTTATTCTTACTCTCGATGGTGAAGATGTTATTGACTGCGAACCAATATTGGGTTATTTACACAGAGGGATGGAGAAAATTGCGGAAAACCGAACAATTATACAATATTTGCCCTATGTCACGCGTTGGGATTATTTAGCTACTATGTTTACAGAAGCAATAACCGTAAATGGACCTGAACGATTGAGCAATATTCAAGTACCTAAAAGAGCTAGCTATATCAGAGTGATTATGTTGGAGTTAAGTCGTATAGCTTCCCATTTGTTATGGCTCGGTCCATTTATGGCGGATATTGGGGCGCAGACTCCTTTCTTCTATATTTTTCGAGAAAGAGAGTTGATATATGACTTATTCGAAGCTGCCACCGGTATGCGAATGATGCATAATTTTTTTCGTATCGGGGGAGTAGCTGCTGATCTACCCCATGGCTGGATAGATAAATGTTTGGATTTTTGCAATTATTTTTTAACAGGGGTTGCTGAATATCAACAACTTATTACACAGAATCCCATTTTTTTAGAACGAGTTGAAGGCATAGGCACTATTAGTGCAGAAGAAGCACTCAATTGGGGTTTATCCGGACCAATGCTACGAGGTTCGGGAATAGAATGGGATCTTCGTAAAATCGATAAGTATGAGTGTTACGACGAATTTGCTTGGGAGGTTCAATGGCAAAAAGAGGGGGATTCTTTAGCTCGTTATTTAGTAAGAATCGGCGAAATGGAAGAATCCATAAAAATGATTCAACAGGCCCTGGAAGGAATTCCGGGGGGGCCTTATGAGAATTTAGAAATCCGACGTTTTGATAGAGTAAAAGATCCCCAATGGAATGATTTTGAATATCGATTCATTGCTAAAAAAACCTCTCCGATTTTTGAATTATCGAAGCAAGAACTTTATGTGAGAGTCGAAGCTCCAAAGGGAGAATTGGGAATTTTTCTGATAGGAGATCAGAGCGTTTTTCCTTGGAGATGGAAAATTCGCCCACCGGGTTTGATCAATTTGCAAATTCTTCCTCAGGTGGTTAAAAGAATGAAATTGGCTGATATTATGACGATACTAGGTAGTATAGATATCATTATGGGGGAAGTTGATCGTTGAGATGGTAATTGATACAACACAAATCCAGGCTATCCATTCCTTTTCCGGATTGGAATCCGTAAAAGTAAAAGAAGTCTATGGGATCATATGGATACTTGCCCCTATTTTTACTATTGTATTAGGAATCACAATGGGTTTGTTAGTAATTGTTTGGTTAGAAAGGCAAATATCCGCAGGAATACAACAACGTATTGGCCCCGAATATGCGGGTCCTTTAGGAATTCTGCAAGCTTTAGCAGATGGTTTCAAACTCCTTTTGAAAGAAAGCCTTCTTCCATCTCGAGGGGATACTCGCTTATTCCGTATCGGACCTTCCATAGCAGTCATATCCGTTTTACTAAGTTATTTAGTAATTCCTTTTGGTTATAAGCTTGTTTTAGCCGATCTTAGTATTGGGGTTTTTTTCTGGCTCGCCGCTTCAAGTATTGCTCCTGTTGGACTTCTCATGTCCGGATATGGATCAAATAATAAATATTCCTTTTTAGGTGGTCTACGGGCAGCTGCTCAATCAATTAGTTATGAAATACCCTTAGCTTTATGTGTATTATCAATTTCTCTGCGTGTGATTCGGTGAGGTAAAAAAAAAACTCTATGCGTTTTGGTAGCTTTCACTTGTAAGTACCACCCAACGACTATTCATCTCTTAAGCTAGAAACTAGCTAATTTTTAAAATGGAGGTTAATAAATAGATGAGTCTTCTAACTTTCAAGACGAGTCATTTTGTTATTTTTGCACCGATGCTGCAATTTCTTGCTTTGCTAGTAATAAGCGAAGCAAAAAAAAAAAAAACACTTCTTCAGAATAAAAGTATTTTTCAATCAATTTTGATGAATATTTTTTATACCCTTCTCTGTTTATTCTTAATTTTTGTTTTTTTTTTTTTATACTACTATATGGTGGTATTGCTCTTTTCACTATTTTTATTTTCTAAAAAAAATCCTTCTACTAAGTTTCAAGCTTTTCAGATGTTTAGGGTGATTTTTGCTCTTTTTTTATATACGTACAATTTTGTGTTCCTAGTTCTTGTAGAGTTTTGGCTACTTGGGGATGATGAAGAAAACTAGATAGTTATATGAGTGAAAAAAAAGCGGCTTCGAATTGGGCACTACAGGGATTAAGTCTTATTTCCTATGTACAAGAATAAAGTTAAAAATGCAAAAATAAAAAAGTTTTTTTCTATTTTTGCATTTTACCCCCAAGCTTGGTGGATTCGTCATCATAGCCGGAAGCGGGTTTCATAGATCAACTTTATGGAGTTTTTACTATCTAAATATCCTAGATGTATTTCCATAACGGGAGATTTCAAAAACGGGTGGATGGGTAGGAAGACCAAGATACACAAAGGATTTGTAATGAAGATTATGTAAGTTATCCAACACAGGATATTTCTATACATATAAGGAATTCCAATGGGGACTTGAAGTTAGTAGAAATGATCGAGAAGTACTCCCTACGATCCTGATCCAGAGTATCCTCCTATTCACTGATTAATAAAATAACTATAAAGAACGAAGTAATCTTTTACTTTGGTCCCAGTCCCCCTTTTTTCTGAGAAAGGAGAATAGGAGCGAAATACAAATAAAAAGGTGAGATTTCTTTTATTTCCTATGCCGAATAAAATAAATCAAGAGACAAAATCTTTATCACGATTCATTAAAAAATGCCTAATTATTTTTCGTAATTGAAGAAATTTAGAAGTTGAAATGTCTATTATTGCTACAAACAAAACACATTTTTTGTTTTATTGAAAGATGAAGTAATAAACAAAGACCAATGAAAATTCTTAAAAGATTGAGATCAATTCCGAAGCACTTCATTTATATAGCAGACAGAATTCAATTGGTATAATTTGGGACCTTCTAATATTTTTTGACTCTATCTATCCCGACAACCATATCAATAATATGGAAGAGTCCTTAGATTTATTTTTGACTTCTGAGGAGCCGTATGAGGTGAAAATCTCATGTACGGTTCTGGAATAGCGATGATAACATTACTGTTATCATCGACTATGATTATCTAACAGTTCAAGTACAGTTGATATAGTTGAAGCGCAGTCAAAGTATGGTTTTTGGGGGTGGCATTTGTGGCGTCAACCGATAGGGTTTCTCATTTTTATAATTTCTTCTTTAGCCGAATGCGAGCGATTACCTTTTGATTTACCAGAAGCGGAAGAAGAATTAGTAGCGGGGTATCAAACCGAATATTCAGGCATAAAATTTGGTTTATTTTACGTTGCTTCATATCTGAATCTACTAATTTCTTCCTTATTTGTAACAGTTCTTTACTTAGGTGGTTGGAATCTTTCTATTCCAACCACCTTTGTCCCTGAGCTTTTTGACATTTTTGATATAACTAAAGGGGGTAAAGTCTTTGGAATAATAGTAAGTATCATTATTACATTAGCTAAAACATTTTCGTTCTTGTTCATTTCTATTGCAACAAGATGGACTTTACCACGGCTGAGAATGGACCAACTATTAAATCTTGGGTGGAAATTTCTTTTACCTATTTCTCTAGGTAATCTATTATTAACAACTTCGTCTCAACTTCTTTCACTGTAAAAGACTACAATATTCAAGATTGACGGCTTGCCTCAAACAAGAGAAAGAAACAAGCATAAATTTTTTATAGATATTCACGATATGTTCCCTATGGTAACTGAACTCAGGAATTATGGTCAACAAACAATACGAGTTGCCAGGTATATCGGTCAAGGTTTCATGATTACCCTGTCCCATGCAAATCGTTTACCTGTAACTATTCAATATCCCTATGAAAAATTGATCACACCGGAACGCTTTCGCGGCCGAATCCATTTTGAATTTGATAAATGCATTGCTTGTGAAGTTTGTGTTCGTGTATGTCCTATAGATTTACCTGTTGTTGATTGGCAATTGGAAACAGATATTCGCAAGAAACGATTGCTTAATTATAGTATTGATTTTGGGCTCTGTATATTTTGTGGTAATTGTGTTGAATATTGTCCAACAAATTGTTTATCAATGACTGAAGAATATGAACTTTCTACTTATGATCGGCATGAATTGAATTTTAATCAAATTGCTTTGGGTCGGTTACCTATGTCAGTAATTGAGGATTATACAATTCGAAAAATTTCGAATTTACCTCAAATAAAAAATGAATAAACTATTGATTCAAAAAAATTCTCAATTACTAAGCTCAGTTTGGGTCTAAAAAAATGATATTGTTTTGCTTGGTCAATTCATCCTATTGATTGGTGTGAGACTCGTAACTTCGTTTGGTTAGAAAATAGAAATCAATTTTCTAGCCAAACATGGATTTCTATGTTTAGATTCTTTTTCTAGTAACTAGTCAAAATAATGATTTCAAAAAGAAGAAATGAGATTAGAATAGACAGGTTTTCTCTTTGGATGAATAAAGAATGAGATATGAATAACTTCTTTTTCCTGGTCAGGTCAATAAAATCATGAAATTCTTCGATTTATATTTTTTTTAGAATTGATAAAAAATGGATTTACCCGGACCAATACATGATTTTCTTTTAGTTTTTCTAGGATCAGGTCTTATATTAGGGGGTATAGGAGTAGTATTATTTCCCAATCCAATTTATTCGGCCTTCTCGTTGGGATTGGTTCTTGTTTGTATCTCGTTATTCTATATTCTATCTAACTCCTTTTTTGTAGCTGCTGCACAGCTACTCATTTATGTAGGAGCTATAAATGTTTTAATCATTTTTGCTGTGATGTTCTTGAATGGTTCAGAATATTCAAATGATTTTCCCCTTTGGACCCTTGGAGATGGTATTACTTCACAAGTTTGTATAAGTCTTTTTATTTCACTAATTTCGACTATTCTAGATACGTCATGGTACGGTATTATTTGGACTACACGATCAAACCAGATTATCGAGCAAGATTTGCTAAGCAATAGTCAACAAATTGGAATTCATTTATCAACAGATTTTTTTCTTCCTTTTGAATTCATTTCAATAATTCTTTTAGTTGCTCTAATAGGTGCAATTGTTGTAGCTCGTCAATAAAAAATTGATATTCAAATTTGAAAAGAATTCAAATAAAACTTTTACCCCATTCATTTTCCTTCAATTCTTTTTTCCTGTATACTGTATAAATCTCAAATTGAAAGCCTTTAGCGTGAAGTCAATATATTACCACTAGATTTTGTTGTTACATATTTGTTAGATTGTTAGATACTAGTCAATCGAATCGGTTGAATTTTTTTCTTATTGAAACAAGTCAAGATTGATAAGGAGTTTTTTAATGATGCTCGAGCATGCCCTTGTGTTGAGTGCCTTTTTATTTTCTATCGGTATCTATGGCTTGATCACAAGTCGAAATATGGTTAGAGCCCTTATGTGTCTTGAACTTATACTTAATGCAGTTAATATGAATTTGGTAACATTTTCTTATTTTTTTGATAATCGTCAATTAAAAGGAGACATTTTCTCAATTTTTATTATAGCTATTGCAGCTGCTGAAGCAGCTATTGGGCTGGCTATTGTTTCCTCAATTTATCGTAACAGAAAATCAACCCGCATTGACCAATCAAATTTGTTGAATAATTAGTATGAATTCTATAAATTCTAATATTGAGTGTTGATAAATTGATTATAATTCGCATGTAGGTTTGCTACATCTACATAAGGTATGATCATGTTTGCAAAAACATAATAAATCAAAGTATTTTAGCCCGCTCTCCTAAACCAATCCAGAAGTAGATTTATTAGAAAAATTCTGATAACTCATTGATTCATCTGGTATCTAAAAAAAGGATTTGTTTATCAAGGTTACTAGATCGAAAATTTATGACGTTCAGAACTCTATAGATAAAATGTCACATTCCGTAAAGATTTACGATACATGTATAGGATGTACTCAATGTGTCCGAGCCTGCCCTACCGATGTATTAGAAATGATACCGTGGGACGGCTGTAAGGCTAAACAAATTGCTTCCGCTCCAAGAACAGAAGACTGTGTTGGTTGTAAGAGATGTGAATCCGCTTGTCCAACAGATTTCTTAAGTGTCCGAGTTTATTTATGGCATGAAACAACTCGCAGTATGGGTCTAGCTTATTGATATGTTCCAGAAAACTCTACCGGAATCCATTTCATTTTTTTACTGAAAACCCGTGCTCGAAAATCAAAACATTTTTAGCACGGGTTTTGTGGGCCAAGTGTATCTTGTCTTTACCACGAATTTTTTTCCTTGGTTAACAATAATTGTCGTTTTTCCAATATTTGCGGGTTCCATCGTTTTCTTTCTTCCCCATAAAGGAAATAGGGTAATTAGATGGTATACACTTTGTATATGTATTTTAGAACTCCTTATAACGACTTATGCATTTTGTTTTCATTTCCAGGTAGACGATCCATTAATCCAACTAGTGGAGACTTATAAATGGATCGATTTTTTTGATTGCCATTGGAGATTGGGAATAGATGGACTTTCTGTAGGCCCTATTTTATTGACAGGATTTATAACCACTTTAGCTACTTTAGCGGCCCGGCCAGTTACTCGCGATTCTCGATTATTTCATTTCCTCATGTTAGCAATGTACAGTGGTCAAATAGGATCATTTGCTTCTCGGGACCTTTTCCTTTTTTTCATCATGTGGGAATTAGAATTAATTCCTGTTTATCTACTTCTATCCATGTGGGGGGGGAAGAAACGTCTATACTCAGCTACAAAATTTATTTTGTATACGGCTGGGGGTTCTATTTTTCTATTAATGGGAGTTTTGGGTCTTACTTTATATGGTTCGAATGAACCAACATTCAATTTTGAAACATCAGTAAATCAGTCATACCCCACGGCTTTAGAAATAATATTCTATATTGGATTTTTTATTGCTTTTGCTGTCAAATCACCTATTTTACCCCTACATACATGGTTACCCGATACCCACGGAGAAGCACATTACAGTACTTGTATGCTTCTAGCCGGAATCTTATTAAAAATGGGAGCATATGGATTGATTCGAATCAATATGGAATTATTTCCTCACGTCCATTCTATATTTTCTCCCTATTTGGTGATAGTAGGCACAATACAAATGATCTATGCAGCTTTAACATCTCTTGGACAACGAAATTTAAAAAGACGAATAGCCTATTCCTCTGTATCTCATATGGGTTTTATAATTATAGGAATTGGTTCTATGACCGATACGGGACTTAATGGAGCTCTTTTACAAATAATTTCTCATGGATTTATTGGTGCTGCACTTTTTTTCTTGGCGGGAACGACTTATGATAGAATACGGCTTGTTTATCTTGACGAAATGGGGGGAATAGCTATTCAAATGCCAAAAATATTCACGATGTTCAGTAGCTTTTCAATGGCTTCCCTTGCATTACCAGGTATGAGCGGTTTTGTTGCCGAATTACTAGTATTTTTTGGAATAATTAGCGCCAAAAAATATCTTTTCATGTCCAAAATACTCATTTCTTTTGTAATGGCAATTGGAATTATATTAACTCCTATTTATCCATTATCTATGTTACGCCAGATGTTCTATGGATACAAGCTATTTAATGCCCCAAACTCTTCTTTTTTGGATTCTGGACCGCGAGAGTTATTTCTTTCTATCTCCATTTTGTTACCCGTCATAGGTATTGGTCTGTACCCCGATTTCGTTCTTTCACTATCAGTTGAAAAGGTCGAAGTTATTCTATCTAATTTTTTTTATCGACAAGTCTTATAAATAAAACCAAAATCCTAAAAAAAAAGTTTAAAAAAAACGTTCGTTGTAAAAAGGGAAGGTTTTTTCTTCTCTTAAGTTAAGTAAAAACAATCAATTTGAACCACCCACGTACCATTTGAATCAAATATTGTATTGATTCAAATGGTACGTGTGCTCGTTCACACAAAGTTTGAATATTTATTATATCTTTAGTTTATATGCTGCACTCTCTTGGATTTGTAAGAACGTTTTTTGAATTTAACTAGATGTTGATGGAAATGAACCATAACTATGTAGACCTATTCCTACTAGATTGACTCCAAAATAGCATATCCAAATTATAAGAAAGCCTATAGATGCCACAATTGCGGAATTTACACTCTGCAAATTTATATTTGTTCGAGTATGTAAAAAAATTGCGAATACAATCCAAGTAATAAAAGCCCAAGTTTCTTTTGGGTCCCAACTCCAATAAGATCCCCACGCTTCGTTAGCCCACACTGCTCCCGAAAGTATTCCTATGGTTAAAAAGAGAAATCCTAGACTAATAACCCGATAACTCCAAAAATCCAATTGTTGAATGAATTGGGTCCTATAATAATTCTGAGTAGAAAAAAAAGAAGTCTTTTGAAAAAGATTTTCCCCAAAGAAAAACGACTCATTTAAAAAATCGTTGTCCTTCAAAAAAAGATTTCCGTTTCTTCGAAATGTAATGACCAGAAGTGCTACTGATAATAATGATCCACATAAAAGGGCTGCATAGCCCAATATCATCATACTTACGTGCATTATTAACCACTCAGATTTAAGAGCGGGTACTAATATTGAAGATTGATGTATTTCTGTTAAAAGACCTGAAGTAGCAAAACCTTGGGTAAAAAGAGCGCTTGGGCTGATTATTTTGCTTAAAAATTTTGTATTTTTTGTGAAATACGGAATGATATGAATCAGAGCGAAACTCCATGAAAGGAAAATGAATGATTCATATAAATCACTTAGTGGAAAATGTTTCGAAGAAATCCAATGAGTAGCTAATAATCCTGTTATACAGAAAAAGGTTACTAACATGCCCTTTTCTGATGAATCATAAAGTTTTCTTATTTCGTCGACTAAAAATGTTATCAAATGAATTGTAATTAAAATTCCAATGATCGAAAGGGAAATATGAGTTAATATATGCTCTAAGGTTGAAAATATCATAAAAAAAAAGCTTAAACAGCGAAGAGTCTAGCCCCCAATTACCTAATAAAAAATTGAAAAAGGAAATCGAGAATTTAATTCCTTATAAGATTATAAGATCTATTTTCTTTTTTTAGAAGACGGTATGCCGCCACTCGGACTCGAACCGAGATGCGCTAGCACTGCTTCCTAAGAGCAGCGTGTCTACCAATTTCACCATAGCGGCCTGTCTTGAACCTAGAATAGTCTAATTAATTATAGGCTATGAATAAGCAAACGTCAAGATTTTAGAGGAAAATTCAGTACAGTATGGTTCAATTTTATACATAAAAATTTGTTCAAATATGAATTTGAAAGTTCATTATTTGAATTTGGAGTCTTTGTTTTATTTCACTTATACTTATGTACTTATGGTTTTCGTGTATTTTTGGCTCACTTGGAATTAAACTCCGGTAACGAGATAGTTTGATTCGTAACTAGGGGGTCGAATTCAAAACAAAAATTTTGGTTTTCATTTTTTTGTCTTGATTTATGAAATCAAAACAAAAAAATGAATTTTAGCAAAACCTATATACCTATTTTAAAGCACTCATAATTAACCGATTCTGCAGATATAACATACTCAAATTTTTTATACTTGATTTTAAAAATTATGGCTTTTGTCGATATTTATTACATGACAAGATAGTCTTGGGAATCCGTATAAGAATACATCAAAAATAAAAAGTCAGAAAGTTACCCAAAATAAAAAAGGTTTCACTTTTAATCAAGTAATTCATAAGTTTCAACGATTCATTAACTAAAACGAAAGATCTTAATATCCGCCTTATTGTATTACTTTACTATATTTATTATATATATATATTACTCTAGAAGAGTGTGACTTGTCATAAACAAATAGGTTTATGGGGAAAATAAGACTCGCCACCCTCGAAATGATGTTTGGGAATCCTCAAAGGTATTCTTTTTTTAAGTTAAGTAAAAAGATGAGTAAATCTAGGATTTCGTATTCTCGTATCATTCGTATTCTAGTATCATAAGAGCTAAGAGCAAGACGTTTGATTCTAAAAAAAAGAAAGTCGACTTAGATTATTCCAACGTTTTTTTATTTGTTTGTGATACAAAAAAACTCTTAAAATTTCCGGTAGAAAGGGATTTTCCTAACGAAAAAGCTTTTAATGCTGTCCAAAAGCTCTTTCTTTTCCAAGTATTTTTACGAATACGCTTTTTTGATTTCGAAATACGTTTTTTTGGAACTGCCATTGAAAAATGAAGAAATTACTTAGTTTTAGGTTATAACTGGATGTGAAAGACATCTATTGCTCAAAATGAATCGTTTTTACTATTTACTACCTATCTCTTATTCTATCTTTTTTTATTATTATTATTGTCATAATATTCTGAAAATTACAGATAGTATAAACGATTCGTTTGTTTTGATTGTTATCTCTATTTCGGATTATTCATAAAATGAAATCTATACAATTTGCTGTGCTGTAGAAATCATCAAATTAGTTGAACCTCATCTTATAATTCTAATGAAAAAGAAACTAAAACGGCCATTCTTTCTGTCTATTTTCATCGTTCTACGTGCAATTGAAAGGTTTAAGATCAAAACCCTACTCTTGCTTAATTAAATTGAAAGCTGTAATCCTTTTCCTTCGGATAAAAAGAGACAGAAATTTCCTTTGAAAAAAAAAGGAAACTGCTAATGAATCTATTTCAGATTATTTGACCAATTGTAATTTCTTGATTTGAATAATTGAAAGTTTTTAACTCAGAATAATTAACAATAGAAAATTATATAAAGTTTATTTTAGTTGTCGGTTTGATTTAAGTTAGTACATATTTTTTTCTTTTTTATTGACTCTTTTCAAAAGAGATAAAATAAAATCGGGTGAATCGGAAATAATTAATTAAGACTCAAACTTTTTATGGAACAAACATATCAATATGCGTGGATCATACCTTTTGTTCCCCTTCAAGTTCCTATATTAATAGGAGCAGGACTTCTTCTTTTTCCCACGGTAACAAAAAATATTCGTCGTATGTGGTCTTTTCAGAGTGTTTTATTTTTAAGTATAGTCATGGCATTTTCAATCTATCTATCTATTCAGCAAATAAATAGGGGTTCTATCTATCAATATGTATGGTCTTGGATAATAAATAATGATTTTTCTTTTGAATTTGGTTACTTGATCGACCCACTTACTTCTATTATGTCAATATTAATCACTACTGTTGGAATTATGGTTCTTATTTATAGTGATAATTATATGGCTCATGATCAAGGATATTTGAGATTTTTTGCTTATATGAGTTTTTTCTGTGCTGCTATGTTGGGATTAGTTACTAGTTCTAATTTTATACAAATTTATATTTTTTGGGAATTGGTTGGACTATGTTCCTATCTATTAATAGGGTTTTGGTTTACGCGACCCGGTGCGGCAAATGCTTGTGAAAAAGCGTTTGTAACTAATCGCGTAGGGGATTTTGGTTTATTATTAGGAATTTTAGGCTTTTATTGGATAACTGGCAGTTTTGAATTTCGGGAGTTATTCCAAATATTGAATAATTTGATTTCGAGCAAAGAGGTCAATTTTTTATTTGTTACTTTATGCGCTGCGCTGTTATTTGTCGGTGCAATTGCCAAATCTGCACAATTCCCCCTTCATGTCTGGTTACCCGATGCCATGGAGGGCCCTACTCCGATCTCGGCTCTTATACACGCTGCTACCTTGGTAGCAGCCGGAATTTTTCTTGTAGCTAGGCTTCTTCCTCTTTTCTTAGTTATACCTTCCATAATGTATTTAATCTCCTTAATAGGAATCATAACAGTTTTATTAGGAGCTACTTTAGCTCTTGCTCAACAAGACATTAAAAGAGGTTTAGCTTATTCCACAATGTCTCAATTGGGTTATATGATGTTAGCTCTAGGTATGGGGTCTTATCGAAGTGCTTTATTTCATTTGATTACTCATGCTTATTCCAAGGCATTATTATTCTTAGCAGCTGGATCCGTTATTCATTCAATGGAGACTATTATTGGTTATTCTCCCGACAAAAGTCAGAATATGGTTCTTATGGGCGGTTTAACAAAATACGTGCCGATAACCAAAAGTGCTTTTTTATTAGGAACACTTTCACTTTGTGGTATTCCCCCCCTTGCTTGTTTTTGGTCAAAAGATGAAATTCTTAATGATAGCTGGCTTTATTCGCCGATTTTCGCCCTAATAGCTTGGGGCACAGTGGGATTAACTGCATTTTATATGTTTCGGATTTATTTAATGACTTTTGAAGGACATTTAAGCGTCGGTTTTCAAAATTATAGTGGAAAAAAAAAGAACCCTCCTGATTCAATATCTCTATGGGGAAAAAAGGGTTCAAAGCCAATTAACAAAAATTTTCGCTTTTTAACAATTGATGAGAAAGGAGAGAATAAAACCAAATTTTCTTATACTTCTGATCCTTTTGAATCAGAAAATACTATGTTATTTCCAAAAATTATATTGTGTTTTGTAACTTTTGTAATTGGATTCTTAGGAATTCCCAAGGAGCTTGGTTTCAATCTCGATATCTTAACCCAATGGTTAAATCCTGCTATTTATCTTTTGCATCACACTGATTCAACAGATTTAGCCGAGTTTTTAAAAAATACGGTAATTTCTGTGGGGATTGCTTATTGCGGAATATTTATAGCATTTTTATTATATAAACCCACCTATTCGTCTTTTAATAGTTTTCTATTAATAAATTCGTTTCATCAAAAAAGCCTTAAGAGAGTTATTCGCGACAAAATAGGCTTTGTTATATATGACTGGGCCTATAATCGTGCTTATATAGATACTTTTTATAATAATTTTTTTGTTTTCCAAGTACGAAGGTTTTCTCAAATTATTCGTTTTTTTGATTTAAAAATGATTGACCAAATATTCAATTCTTTTGCTTTTTTTAGTTTTATTGTTAGCGAAGGTATCAAATATTTGGGATATGCGAGAATTCCCTTTTATTTGTTTTTTTATTTCTTTTTTGTATCAATCTTTATTTTTCTGTTTTACAAAACTTAAGAAAAATAAAATAGACTAGGTTAAAAAAAACTTACCCAAATAAAGTTATTATTTTTCAAATGACTTAAATTGGGTAAGAGTTTTCTCTCGACTATAAATTACCACACGCGTTGATTTAATTTGTTTCATTAGTAGCACGCGAATAGGAGGCTAAGGTCGTTCACCCACAAGTATAGATAGGATAAAAACTCGTATATCATCTTGATAACTCTGAGAGCCTTAAAAAAGTTGTATACTTTCGTTGCGGCTGAACCCGGTACAAGGCAAATGTTAAGCAACGGTTGTAAAATGAAAAAATGTATAAATATCCAACAGAGATTCAACCTAGAATTTTGGTTAGGAAAAACGTCTTCCTGACTGTTCCAGAAGATCAGGGTAAAAAAATAGAATAACCCGAGTG